TGAATAAAATTGCATTTTTGCATCACTATAAGACTAGCACATAAACGAAACTCGCTAGGCGACACTAGTCGGGTCTTTCCTGGTTTCGGGGTTTGACAGATAAAGATAGACTTGCCTGGGTCGCAGGGGGAAAGGGGGTTTATACGCGCGAAAAAGCCGTTTTGGCGAGGCAGGGGGGGCATAGTGACAGGGGGTCGTGGAGTAAGGAACAATACCTTATGCACTTGATATCAGTTATGCAATTCTTCTGTCAATGCTGGCGGAGTATTGGGCATCTAGAACTTGCAAGCAAGGAAAATGTTCAACCTTAAGATGTTAACATTAGGAAGGACTCGTCAAATGCAAAGTGAAAGTAAGCCGAAATAAAAATACCAGATGCCTACTAAGTGAACGCTCGGCATGGTGGGTAAAGGATAATTAGGACTCCACCATTAACTTATGCGCAAACGCGCATGCAGGGGGGATCAAGGGAAGTGGGGCCCTGAAGTAGGAACCAGATGCCAGGAATAGTTCATTCTGTGAAACCCCCACGATAGTTGTCCCTGATTCTATCATTCATGATATGCGCTGATAAAGCTGGTTGGTGGTCTCTTACTACATTAATTAACACTATGTCGAGTAATGTTGGGTCCGTGCAAGGAAGATGTTGGCAGACGGTAATGGGGATATCCCTAATTCTTATATTGACGTCGGATTCGTATTTTGATTATGCTGTTTGTAGTTTATGTCTGTCTTAGAATTACTCTATTCCTTGGTTAGGTTTAAATCTTTCTAGTCCCCTAATCCTATGGGTTTTTATATCATGATGTACTTTTTTTCACTTATTTACCCTAACAAAGTTAATGTAATATAATACATAATATGTATTAATACCATAATATATGTAATATAATACATAGTATGTATTAGTACCATAATATATGTAATATAATACATAGTATGTATTAGTACCATAATATATGTAATATAATACATAGTATGTATTAGTACCATAATATATGTAACATACATAGTATGTGCTGACATCATGACGTATGTAGTACAGTACATGATATGTGGTGGAACATATTCATGTCTTGGTGCCATACATTCCTGCACCATGTACAATTTATGTAAGTGTTGCGGGGAGTGTACTGACCTGGCTTATGTACCCGAAACGATAGTCCTTACAGGGTCCGTGTTGTAAGGACATCATATTATGTGTCAGAGAGTAGTTTAAATTCAGAATGCTAGCTTTGGGAGCTAGTGGCGGGAGTTTGAATCTCTCCTCTCTGGGCCTTAGGGGGGATTTTAACCTCCGTCTCCGGATTACAAGACCGGCGCTTTCGCGTTAAGCTACTAGGGCAGTTTCAGTTAAGGGCTTTATTTTCTAATCACCCTGCCAAAGGGGCTAGAACAAGAAATAGCGTGAAGTAAAGTACTGATGCGATTTGCCCAATGATAATGAAGGGGTGTTCAACGGGCATCCCTCCGATTCACGTAAGGATAATAACATCTGCGACCAGGGTTCAGAATAAGAATTGGGTTACTGGTCGGAATGTTAGTCCTCGTTGTTTTGATGTATGGAGGATTGGCACCACTATAAGCACAAGAATAGAGAAAAGTAGGGCCAGAACTCCTCCCAGTTTGTTTGGGATGGAGCGTAAAATAGCATAGGCAAAGAGGAAGTATCACTCTGGCTTGATGTGCGGAGGGGTGACTAGGGGGTTGGCTGGGGTGAAGTTGTCTGGATCTCCCAGAAGATTGGGCGAAAACAGGGCCAATGAGGTCAATGCTAAAAGCATAACTGCGAAACCTAGGAGATCTTTATAGGAAAAGTATGGGTGAAAGGCGATTTTATCTGCGTCGGAGTTCAATCCTGCGGGGTTGTTGGAGCCAGTCTCGTGCAAAAAGAGTAGGTGGAGAATAGTCACACCTGCGATGACGAATGGGAATAGGAAGTGGAAGGCAAAGAATCGAGTTAGGGTGGCGTTGTCTACCGAGAACCCGCCTCAAATTCATTGTACTAACTCGTTGCCTACATAGGGAAATGCTGACAAAAGATTTGTAATTACGGTGGCGCCTCAGAATGACATTTGTCCTCAAGGCAGAACATAGCCTACAAAGGCCGTTATCATCACTAGAAGTAAAAGTACCACTCCGATATTTCAGGTTTCTATGTAAAGGTAGGACCCATAGTAAAGCCCTCGGGCGATATGGGCGTAGATACAGATAAAGAAGAATGACGCTCCGTTTGCGTGCATGTTCCGGATTAGTCACCCGTAATTAACGTCTCGACAAATGTGTGCTACTGATGAGAATGCGGTTGCAATGTCCGAGGTGTAGTGTATTGCCAGGAATAGTCCTGTGAGGATTTGTGTCGCTAGACATAGCCCTAGCAATGATCCAAAATTTCATCAGACTGAAATGTTGGAGGGAGCCGGGAGGTCGACTACCGCGTCGTTGGCGATTTTAAGCAGGGGGTGGGTTTTTCGTAGGCTTGCCATTAGGGTTTTCATAGTTGAATTACAACGGTGGTTTTTCGAGTCATTGGTCTTGGTTAAAATCCAGGTGAAAATTATGTCATATCTTTTCTGTATGTGATTAGTTTTGCTAGTATTAGGTTTGGTGGCAGTGGCATCTAATCCGGCCCCCTATTTTGCGGCGCTTGGTTTAGTTGTCGTGGCGGGGGCTGGTTGTGCTATTCTGGCGGGTTGTGGAGCTTCTTTCTTAGCGGTTGTACTTTTTTTGATTTATTTAGGTGGAATGTTGGTTGTGTTTGCTTATTCAGCTGCTTTGGCTGCCGAGCCTCATCCGGAGGGTTGGTGAGATGTTTCGGTGCTTGAGTATGTAATCTTTTATTTGGTAGGGGTGGGGATTTCCGTGGCCTACTTTAGTGGTGAGTGGTACGATTATTTGTTGCCTGTGGTGGGAGCTTGTAAAGAATTTTTTGTCCTTTCTGAGGATGTTGGAGGAGTAGGAGTGATATACTCCTTAGGTGGGGGATTATTGGTAATCTGTGCCTCGGTTTTGTTGTTAAGCTTGTTCGTTGTGCTGGAGCTTGTTCGAGGGATAAGCCGGGGAACTCTGCGAGCTGTTTAGATCAGGATCGGGAGGGTGGCTAGTGCGAGTGTGATGAGGAATGTGGTTAGGTAAGTTTTGATTATTCCCTGCTGCGTGTCGCTTGTTAGTGTGGATATTTTTAATTGTGTTGATGATAGACCTTTGGGACCCGACTTTTCAAACCAGGTTTGGTCGGCTAATTGGTTAGCAAGTGATTGTCCTATTATGAGACTCAATTTAGGCACCAGGCGGTGGACTGTGGTGGGAAAATAGCCTAGAACATTCGAGAAGTTGTGGAGCTTAATATTAGGGGTGGTTTTAGTTTGTTTTGAGGTAAGATTTGCTAACTCTAGGGCCGAGAGCAGTCCCACGATTGTTACAATTAGGGCGGCTAATTTGAGTAAAGGGGGCATAGTCATGATGGGCGTGTTGGTGGGGGTTATGTTCGAGGTGAGGATAAGCCCTGCAACAATGCTCCCTCAAGCAAGTCGCTTGATAGGGTTAATCACTTTTGGGTCATTTTCATTAATAGGTGACAGAGGTATAAATCGCGGGGTTCCTATGGAGACAAAGAAAATTACCCGTAAACTATATGCGGCAGTGAATGAGGTTGCGATTAAGGTGAGAATTAGGGCTCAGGCGTTTAGATGAGAGGTGTTTAAGGCTTCAATGATTGCGTCTTTAGAGAAGAAGCCAGCTAGGAAGGGGGTGCCTGTTAGGGCTAAACTCCCAATTGTTATACAGGTCGAGGTAAATGGTGCGAGATTGTGTAGCCCCCCTATTTTTCGGATGTCCTGTTCATCATTAAGGCTGTGGATGATCGATCCTGAGCACAGAAATAGTATTGCTTTAAAGAATGCGTGTGTGCAGATGTGGAGGAATGCCAATTGGGGTTGGTTGAGTCCGATTGTAACTATTATCAGACCTAGTTGACTGGAGGTGGAGAATGCTACAATTTTCTTAATGTCGTTTTGTGTTAGGGCACATGTAGCTGTAAATACTGTGGTTAGTGCTCCAAGGCATAGGCAGATAGTGAGGGCGGTTTGATTAGATTGTATGAAGGGATGGAGGCGAATAAGTAGGAAGATTCCAGCTACAACCATTGTGCTCGAATGAAGCAGGGCAGAGACTGGGGTTGGGCCTTCTATTGCGGAGGGAAGTCATGGGTGAAGTCCGAACTGGGCAGATTTACCTGTGGCGGCAATGATAAGGCCTAATGCAGGGAGGGTTGTATTTATGGTGGAGGAGAGGGAGAAGATTTGTTGAATCTCTCACGAGTTAATTTTAGTGGCGAACCAGGCTATGGTTATAATAAGGCCGATATCTCCCACTCGATTGTAGATAACAGCTTGGAGGGCGGCGGTGTTTGCATCGGCTCGCCCAAATCATCAGCCGATAAGCAGGAAGGATATAATCCCTACACCCTCTCATCCGATGAACAACTGGAACATGTTGTTGGCTGTGACTAGAACAATTATTGCGATAAGAAATGTAAGGAGATATTTGAAGAATCGATTCATGTAGGGGTCTTCGTGCATATACCATGCGGCGAACTCTAGGATGGATCATGTGACGTAGAGGGCAATTGGTGTAAAAATGATTGAATAATAGTCGAACTTTAAGCTAACGTTAATGTTGAAGGTTGATGTATTTATTCAGTGTCAGCTTGCTACGACAACTTCGAGCCCCTGGTCTATAAAGATAAATGCTGGTAATAAGCTGATTATGAACGCGGTGCTAACTGCAGTCTTTACGTGAGTTGTTGCCCAATCTGGCTTTAGGGGGAAGGGATTAATAGTTGTGACAAGAGGGTAGGCTAGCAAGACAAAGATTAGTATTAGCGACGAAGTTATTACAAGTGTAGTTTGCATAGCTATTGCTTGGACTTGCACCAAGAGTTTTTGGTTCCTAAGACCAGCGGATGACTATTATCCTTCAATAGCCGAGTGAGCTACAGATTTTAACTGCAGGAAAAAAGATTAGCAGTCTTTGGTGCCTCAAGGCCTCTCTCCGGCGGACGAGGGGGGTTTAACCCCTTTTTTTGGAATCACAATCCAACGTTTTTAGTAAACTACGTCTGCAATAAAGTCATCCCCACATGAGTTCCGGTTTAAGGGTTAAAAGGACAATAGGAATGAGGTGAAGCGAGATTAGCAAGTGCTCTCGGGTGTGATAAGGGGGGAGTGTGGTAATGTGGGTCGGGGTTTGGCCTCGCTGTGTTATTAGGAATATGTAGAGGGAGTAGCTCGCGGTAATTAGCGTTCCCAGCCCAGTAAGGACGATTGATCAGGGGGATCAGTTGAATATGGTCGTGATAATTATTATTTCTCCTATTAAGTTGGGGAGTGGGGGTAGGGCTAAATTAGCTAAATTAGCAATGAACCATCAGGTGGCCGTGAGTGGAAACAATATTTGTATGCCCCGTGCGAGGGCCATGGTTCGGCTATGGGTTCGTTCGTAGCTTGTGTTGGCTAAGCAGAATAGTGCCGAAGATGTTAATCCGTGAGCAATTATAAGAATAATAGCACCAGTTATACCCCAGGGGGTTTGGACGAGAATTCCGCTTGCTACAAGACCCATGTGGCTGACGGAAGAGTAAGCAATTAGCGACTTCAAATCTGTTTGTCGCAAACAGATTGTTCCTGTTATTACGATTCCTCAGAGGGCGAGGATAATGAAGGGATAAGCTAGATCCTTTGTAAGTGGGTCGAGGATAGGGGTGATTCGGATCATTCCGTAGCCCCCTAGTTTTAGAAGTACTGCTGCCAGCACCATTGACCCTGCGATTGGGGCCTCAACATGTGCTTTTGGTAGTCAGAGATGAACTCCATATAGAGGTATTTTGACTAGGAAGGCCAATAAACAAGCAGCTCATCATAACTTATCTCCTCATGATACCAGGCCAAAAGGCTGGTTAAAGCTTAGTGTGAGTATGGAAAGGCTTCCTGTTGCTGTTTGTAGGGCTAGTAGGGCGACCAATAGTGGCAAAGATCCCGCTAGGGTGTAGAATAGGAAATATGTGCCTGCATTCAATCGTTCCGCCTGGTTCCCTCAACGAGTAATAATAATCAAGGTGGGGACTAATGTAGCTTCAAATATGATGTAAAATATGATGATTTCTGTGGCTCCGAATGCCATGATAAGAAAGGTTTGGAGTGAGGCTAGAAGGGTAATATATATTCGTTGCCGGGGAACGGGCTCTGCAAGGGTGTGATTCTGACTGGCCAAAATTATTAAAGGGAGGAGTCAACATGTTAGCACTAAGAGTGGAGAGGACAGAGGGTCAATTGCTATGTAGTTGTTTGAGGTGGCTCAGGCTGTCTCTGAGGCTCAGTTAAGTCAGCTAAAGCTTAATAGGGCAATAATAAGGCTATGTGAGACTGTGGCGGATCATAATCATTTCTGAGGAGTAAGTCAGATGGTGGGGAACAGTATTAAGGTTGGGAGTAGAATTTTTAGCATTGTAGTAAGTTAAGATTTTGTAGCCGGTCTGTACCATGGGTCCGAGCAGTTGCTACTAGAAGGGCCAGCCCTGCGCTGGCCTCGCAAGCCGAAAAGGCGAGCAATATTATTGGTGCAGGGGCAAAGTTAGTTGTTCCTATTTGGAGCGATCATATCGAAAGGGCAATGAAGAGGGACAACATTATCCCCTCTAAGCAAAGCAGGGCAGATAATAAATGAGTTCGATGAAATGCTACTCCTATGAGACCTAGAATGAATGCTGTAGTAAAGCTGAAGTGTGTTGGGGTCATAAGAGGGTTATGGAGTTTCACCATAATTGTCTAAGCCGAAATTAGAAGTCTTCGTTGGACTAACCCTCTATTCGGCTCATTCAAGGCCCCCCTGAAGTCATTCGTAGACTAATCCTAAGGTGAGTAGGCCGATAACAGCAACTGCTCAGATGAGGGTGGTTTTTGGCTCTAGTAGTTGGTTCCCCCAGGGGAGAGGTAGTAGAAGTGCGATTTCCAGATCGAACAGAAGGAAAAGAATTGCTACGAGGAAGAATCGCAGTGAAAAGGGCAAACGGGCGGATCCTAAGGGATCAAAGCCGCACTCATAGGGTGACAGTTTCTCTGCGTCGGGGTTCATTTGTGGAAGTCAGAAGGAGACTGTTATTAATACGAGTGATAGGAGGACTGCGATTATTAGAACTGTTGTAATTAAGTTCATTATCTTTCCTTAGGATTTAACTAAGATTAAATAGTTGGAAGCCATTTGTATTGTCTTTTATACTAGAAAGATTATGATCCTCATCAGTAGATAGAGACGTATAGGAAGAGTCACACTACGTCAACGAAGTGTCAGTATCAGGCAGCGGCTTCAAAGCCAAAGTGGTGATTTGAGGTGAAATGATAGAGCACCTGCCGCAGGAGGCAAACGGCTAGAAATGTTGAGCCGATAATTACATGGAGTCCATGGAATCCCGTGGCTACAAAGAATGTTGATCCGTAGACCCCGTCTGCGATGGTGAAGGGCGCCTCATAATATTCTATTCCTTGGAGGAAGGTGAAGTAAAATCCTAACAGGATTGTTAGTGTTAGGGACTGAATTGCTTGTTTTCGCTCTCCTTCTATAAGGCTGTGGTGGGCTCATGTTACGGTTACCCCTGATGCCAGCAGAACTGCTGTGTTTAGAAGCGGTACCTCAAAAGGGTCCAGGGTCGTGATGCCCGTGGGGGGTCAGCACCCTCCGAGTTCAGGGGTGGGTGCCAGGCTGGAGTGGTAGAATGCTCAGAAAAATCCTGCGAAGAAGAAAACTTCGGAGGTAATAAAAAGGATTATTCCGTATCGAAGTCCTTTTTGTACGGGAGGGGTGTGGTGGCCTTGGAACGTTCCTTCTCGAACAATATCTCGTCACCATTGATATATGGTTAAAATCGTTAAGATTAATCCCAGAGTCGCTAAGGTGGTTGAGTGGAAGTGGAATCAGATCGCTGTGCCAGATGTGATAAGTAAGGCGCCGATTGCGCCGGTAAGGGGTCAAGGGCTTGGGTCTACTATGTGGAATGCGTGTGCTTGGTGGGCCATTAGACGTTTTCTTGTAGGTACAGGCTTAGTAGTAGAACAAATACGTATGCTTGAATCATTGCTACGGCGACTTCTAGGAGGGTTAGTAGGAATAGTACTGTGGCTGTGAGAATTGCAACGGTTGGCATTATTGGTAGAAGCACGAATGCCGCCGTAGCGATTAATTGAATAAGTAAGTGACCTGCCGTGAGATTGGCGGTTAATCGAACGCCTAGTGCGAGGGGGCGAATGAATAGGCTAATGGTTTCGATAATAATTAATACTGGGATAAGGGGGGTTGGTGTACCCTCTGGAAGTAGATGTCCTAAGGCTGCAGTCGGTTGATTCCGCATTCCAATGATAACTGTGGCTAGCCACAGGGGCACTGCAAATGCTATGTTAAGGGAGAGTTGAGTTGTAGGTGTAAATGTATAGGGTAATAATCCTAATATGTTCAGAGTAATCAAGAAAATTATTAGAGATGTGAGTAAAACGGCTCATTTATGGCCGCCCTGGTTGATAGGCATAAAAATTTGTTGGCTGAGACGGTTAATGAACCAGCCTTGAAGTGTGACCAGCCGGTTATTAATTCATCGTGAGGTGGGGGCTGGATAAAGAATTCAGGGTAGTACGATCGCTACGGCGATCAAGGGAATTCCCATGTAGGTTGGGCTTATAAATTGATCGAAAAAGCTTAATATCATGGTCAGCTTCAAGATTCAGGCTTAGGCTTTTCAACACCCATAACTGTGGGCTCATTGTTGAACTCGTGAGATAAAATCTTTGGTGGTAGAATGATTAAAAAGGTAAGTCATGATAGGACTAAGATTATAAATCAAGGGGCGGGATTTAATTGAGGCATTTCACTAGAGGTGGGGCGGAGTCACCAAACTTCAGCTTAAAAGGCTGACGCTAATACCTTTTTAGCTTCCTAGTGAGGCGTCTTCAATTATAAGTGATGATCAGTTTTCAAAGTGTTCTAAAGGAACGGCTTCTACTACGATAGGCATGAAGCTGTGATTCGCTCCGCAGATTTCAGAACATTGTCCATAGAACACACCAGGGCGGGAGGTAATAAAGGCGGTTTGGTTTAGGCGTCCTGGTACTGCGTCTATTTTAACCCCCAAGGCCGGAACGGCTCAGGAGTGAAGAACGTCTTCGGCTGAAACCAGGACACGAACTGGAGATTCCATGGGGACTACCATTCGATGATCGGTTTCCAACAGCCGAAATTGTCCAGGGGTGAGATCTTGCGTGGGAATTATGTATGAATCAAAGCCTAGATCTTCGTAGTCTGTGTATTCATAGCTTCAATATCATTGATGTCCCATGGCTTTAATGGTGAGATGGGGGTCGTTGATTTCGTCTATGAGATAAAGAATTCGCAGTGATGGTAGAGCGATCATAATAAGAATAACAGCAGGGAGAATGGTTCATACGATTTCAATTTCTTGTGAGTCTAAGATGTATTTGTTGGTCAATTTAATAGAAACTATAGCTACGATAGTATAAAGGACCAACGTACTGATTAGGAATACAATCATCAGTGCGTGATCGTGGAAGTGAATTAATTCTTCTATTACAGGGGAGGCCGCGTCTTGCAATCCTAGTTGTGAGGGATGTGCCATTTAGCTCTGTCTAAGGCACGTGGGGGTCTCACCCACAATTTTGTCTTGACAAGACAAGGTAAATCTTTTACTAGTACCTCTATTTAAGAAAGTGTCAGAGTGGTGATGTGGTTGGCTTGAAACCATTTTATGGGGGTTCGATTCCCTCCTTTCTCGTTATTTTACTTGCACAAAGGCTGGTTCTTCATAGGTATGATAGGGAGGAGGACATCCATGAAGTCACTCTACATTCGTGATAGTTAGCTCTACTGATGCTACTTCTCGTTTAGCAGCAAAGGCTTCTCAGATAATGAATAAGAATATGATTACTGCTACCAGCGAAATTAGGGATCCAATTGAGGACACGGTGTTTCAAAGGGTGTATGCGTCCGGGTAGTCAGAGTAACGTCGAGGCATCCCTGCTAGTCCTAGGAAGTGTTGGGGGAAGAAGGTGAGATTGACTCCTACAAATATTACCCCGAAGTGGATCTTTGTTCAAGTGCTGTGTAGAGTGTATCCTGTGAATAGCGGGAATCAGTGCACGAATGCTGCTACGATAGCAAACACAGCCCCCATTGATAACACATAATGGAAGTGTGCTACTACATAGTAGGTGTCGTGTAGTACAATATCAAGCGATGAGTTTGCTAGCACAATTCCTGTTAGGCCCCCGACGGTGAATAAGAAGATGAACCCTAAGGCTCACAACATAGGTGTTTCTCATTTAATCACTCCTCCGTGTAATGTGGCTAGCCAGCTAAATACTTTAACCCCTGTGGGAATGGCAATGATCATTGTTGCGGATGTGAAGTAGGCTCGAGTGTCTACATCCATCCCTACTGTGAATATATGATGGGCTCAGACAATAAAGCCTAATAGTCCGATGGCTATCATGGCCCAAACTATTCCCATGTAGCCGAAAGGTTCTTTTTTTCCTGCATAATAGGCTACAATATGGGAGATAATTCCGAATCCTGGTAAAATTAAAATGTACACTTCCGGATGTCCGAAGAATCAAAATAAGTGTTGGTAAAGAATAGGATCCCCTCCTCCTGCAGGGTCGAAGAAGGTGGTGTTAAGGTTTCGGTCTGTAAGAAGCATTGTGATGCCAGCTGCGAGAACTGGAAGGGATAGAAGTAAAAGTACTGCTGTAATAAGCACAGCTCAGACAAATAAGGGTGTTTGATACTGAGAGATTGCAGGTGGTTTTATGTTAATAATTGTGGTAATAAAGTTAATGGCCCCTAAAATAGATGAAATTCCGGCCAGATGAAGCGAGAAAATGGTCAGGTCTACTGAGGCTCCGGCGTGAGCCAGGTTTCCTGATAGTGGGGGATAGACTGTTCACCCGGTTCCTGCCCCTGCTTCAACCCCTGATGAGGCAAGGAGGAGGAGGAATGAGGGGGGCAGAAGTCAGAAACTCATGTTATTTATCCGAGGGAAGGCCATGTCAGGCGCCCCTAGTATAAGTGGGACAAGTCAATTTCCAAACCCGCCGATTAGAATGGGTATAACTATAAAGAAAATCATTACGAATGCGTGAGCGGTTACGATGACATTGTAAATCTGATCGTCTCCTAGGAGTGCTCCGGGCTGACTAAGTTCTGCCCGAATCAAAAGGCTGAGTGCCGTTCCCACCATTCCTGCTCAGGCACCAAATACTAAATAAAGGGTGCCAATGTCTTTGTGATTAGTTGAGAAGAATCAACGTGTGATTGCCACAGGTAGATTGGCCGAGAGCTAGGCGGCGGATTGTAGCTCCGATTACAGAGGTTTAATTCCTCTTTCTACCAAGCTCTGTGGTGAAGTTCATGCTGGGTTGCAAACCCAGAGACGTAGGCTAACGCCTGCCGGGGCTTTCCCCGCCTTTTTTAAGACGGCGGGGAAAGTAGGCGGATGCTCGCTGGTTGGAGCGCTTAGCTGTTAACTAAGAGTTTGTAGGATCGAGGCCTTCCTGCCTAGTAAGGCTTTAGCTTAATTAAAGTGTTTGAGTTGCATTCAGGTGATGTGGGATAAGACCCTGCAAGTCTTATCAAGGGCTAGGAGATTTTCACTCCTGTTTGGAGCTTTGAAGGCTCATGGTTTAGATACTATCCTAAGCCCTTTAGGTTAGTAGCACAAAGACTGATGGTGTGATGGGCAAGAGGCATGTTGCCAGAACAGTGGCTGTTGAGAGGGCAAGTGTCGGTCGTATTATAGAAGTGCGCCAGGGGGTAGATGCGCTTGCGACTTGTGGGGAGAGGGTCAGGGACAGGGCATAAGTCAAGCGGAGGTAGAAGTAAAGGCTGAGGAGTGCGGTGAGTGCGATGATGGTTGCTGTGGGTGCGAATCCCTGATTGGCTAGCTCTTGAATAATAAGTCATTTTGGCATAAAGCCTGTTAAGGGCGGAAGCCCTCCTAGGGAGAGAAGGACCAGGCATGTTAGCGCAGTGAGGGTGGGGGCTTTGGTTCAGGCGGAGGCCAAGGTGATGGTTTTTGTTGAATTAATATTGTTTAGCATTAGGAAAGCCGAGGTTGTTATAACAATGTATGTGGCTAGAGCAAGCAGGGTTAGTTGGGGGGCTATCTGGGAGACAAGAATTATCCAGCCTAAATGTGCAATGGATGAATAGGCCAAGATTTTTCGTAATTGGGTCTGATTTAGGCCGCCTCAGCCCCCAATAAGAGTAGAAGATAGTGCCAGTGCCGTAAGTAGGAACGGGTGGGTGTTGTTCGCTGTTTGCATAATTAGGGCCAGGGGGGCTAGCTTTTGTCAAGTGGAGAGGATTAGTCCTGTATTCAGGGTGATTCCTTGTAACACCTCTGGGAGCCAAAGGTGGAGTGGGGCCAACCCGATTTTCAATGCCAGGGCCGTCATAGTGATTGTCGAAGTGAGGGGGTGAGATATTTGGTTAATGTCCCATTGGCCGCAGATCCATGCGTTGGCTGAGGCAGCAAATAAAATCATGGCTGCAGCCGTTGCCTGGATTAAAAAGTATTTAGTGGCGGCTTCTACTGCCCGTGGGTGATGTTTTTGGGCCATTAGGGGGATAATGGCTAGAGTATTAATCTCTAATCCTATTCAGGCCAACAGTCAGTGGGAGCTCATAAAAGTAAGAGTGGTTCCTAACCCTAGGCTAATAAAGAAAATGCTGAGTACGTAAGGGTTCATTAGTATGGGAAGGATTTTAACCAACATGTTTGGGGTATGGGCCCAAAAGCTTATTTAGCTGACCTTACTAGAAATTGGTGTAGAGGAAGCACTTGGAGTTTTGATCTCCAGGGGGAGGGTTCGATTCCCTTGTTTCTAAGGAGCTGAGGGGAGTCTAACCCCTGTGGTTCACTCTATCAAAGTGTCCCTTAGGCGTTCAGGCACAGTTCCTATGAGGCCCTACAATTGAGGGGGGAGGCCTGCGGTGGCTAGGGGGATGGCCGTGTGCCATATGATGAGCGCTAGTGTGAGCGGCAGAAAGTTTTTCCACACCAGATGTATGAGCTGGTCGTACCGAAATCGGGGGTAGGAAGCACGCACTCATAGGAATAGGGCTGAGAGTAGGGCGGCTTTAATCATAATGTTCACGGTGGTTAATTCTGGAAGGGCGGGCAGGTTGGTGGCTCCTATAAATAGAATAGCCGATAGGGTGTTTATGAAGAGGATGTTGGCGTACTCTGCCAAAAAGAACAATGCGAAGGGTCCCCCTGCGTACTCTACGTTAAAGCCGGAGACGAGTTCGGATTCTCCTTCGGTTAGATCAAATGGCGCTCGGTTTGTCTCGGCAAGGGTGGAGACAAATCATATTGCCGCCAGTGGCCATGCTGGAGCTAATAGTCAGATGGCCTCTTGTGTGATACTAAATATGGTTAAGGTAAACCCTCCTGTAAACACGATCGTCGAGAGTAGAATAAGTCCTAGGGCTACCTCGTAGGAAATGGTTTGGGCTACTGCTCGGAGTGCACCGATTAGCGCGTATTTAGAATTTGATGCTCATCCCGAGCCCAAGATGGAATATACAGCTAGGCTCGACAACGCTAGGATAAATAGCATGCTCAAATTAAGGTCTGTGAGAGGGTGTGGTAAGGGAAGGGGGGCTCACAGGGTAAGCGCTAATGTGAGTGCGAGGGTCGGGGTGGCCAGAAATAGAAATGGTGATGAGGTGGAGGGACGAATGGGCTCTTTAATAAACAGCTTAACTCCGTCTGCGATTGGTTGTAAAAGTCCATATGGCCCGACTACGTTGGGGCCTTTCCGAAGTTGTATATACCCTAGTACTTTCCGTTCTACTAGCGTTAAGAAGGCAACTGCTAAAAGGACGGGTACGATGTAGGCTAAGGGGTTAATAATATGGGTAATAACAGTGCTCAGCATAGTTAGGGGGAGGACTTGAACCTCCGGAGTGAAAGGCTTAGGCTTTCCGCATTTACCGGGCTCTGCCACCCTAGCGCGAATACATGGGCCCTTTTCTTGGGCCCGAGGTTGCTCATCCTTGCCTGCTTTAGTTGTCTTCAGCAAGTAGATGAGAGGCTTAACTTTTGTCAGGGGCCTCACCACTCCGGTCCTTTCGTACTAGGAGTGGTTGCACTACAGATAGAAACCGACCTGGATTACTCCGGTCTGAACTCAGATCACGTAGGACTTTAATCGTTGAACAAACGAACCCTTAATAGCGGCTGCACCATTAGGATGTCCTGATCCAACATCGAGGTCGTAAACCCTCTCGTCGATAAGGACTCTGGGAGGGGATTGCGCTGTTATCCCTAGGGTAACTTGGTTCGTTAATCGGCCGTAGGCCGGATCATTTTAGTCAAAAATTCTGCGACTTAGAGCTGTAACTCTCGGTTTCAGGGTCACCCTGGTCCACTCGGGAGCTTCGTTTTCTCCCGTGGTCGCCCCAACCTAAGATTTTTATGCCAATTTCATGGGTGCTTAGGGCCAGTTTCGTTTAGGCTGCTTTCCATGATTGGTTAGAATCTAAAGCTCCATAGGGTCTTCTCGTCTTGTATTTTTATGTCCGCTTCTGCACGGACAGATCAGTTTAACTGACTGGAAAAAAGAGACAGTTAAACCCTCGTTATACCATTCATACAGGCCTTCATTTAAAAGGCAATTGATTGCGCTACCTTCGCACGGTTAGGATACCGCGGCCGTTAAACTTTTGGTCACAGGGCAGGTGGGACCTCTTATACAGAGATGGGCAAGAGGCGATGTTTTTGGTAAACAGGCGGGGTTTAGGCTTGCCGAGTTCCTTTTTTTTCTTTTAGTCTTTCCTTGGTTATAGCACTCCTGTGTGGGGGTAACGATTATTGGAACACGATTTTCCTGGCCCGAGGGGAAGTGGTGTGAGGCCCTCTTTTTTTGGGTTCGTTAATCACCGGTGGGGGGTCCGATCCGGCATACACTTATGCTAGGAGAAGTTCAATCTTCTTGTTACTCGTTTCAGCATCGTCTCTTCTATGGGGGCATAGAGAGGCCCAATAGTGTCAAGGGATTTTGGGGTGTTTAATGTGATAATAGGCTTTTTTTGGTCTGAGCTTTAACGCTTTCTGGGCAGATGGCTGCTTTCAGGCCCACTGAGACCTGTGACCTTGTGTTACTTTATTCCTTAATCTCCTTTAAAGATTGTGTTCTTTATCAGGGGAGCTGTACCTCCTCTGATTAACTCCCGCTTGGAAGCTCTCTGTCTTTTGTAGTCTAACTGTATTGAGTTGGGCTGTGCGGGGCTGAACTTTTATTCATTTTTTGGGCAACCAGCTATAACCCGGCTCGGTAGGTTTTTTGCCGCTACTCGGGGATCTTCCCACTCTTTTGCCACAGAGATGGGTTGGCTCCGAATAAGCTGTCCCGGAGTAGCTCGTCGGGTTTCGGGGGCACTGACTAGAGGTCTCTTTGCATGTGTTTTACTGGCTGAATCATGATGCAAAAGGTACGAGGGGTGTTCTCTGCTTTTCTTTGCTTTGATGGGTTCTTTCATTCCTTTTTCAGCTTTCCCTTGCGGTACTGTATCTATGGCGTCATTTTATCCTTTTCTGTCACCCATACTAGGGGGGCCAAATGATTTGATTTACTGGTATTTATTGATGTGCGTAGTATAATTAAATTGTCATTTTTGCTAAAATGTCTGAGCTAGCTTTCTAGCTTAGAACGACCCAACTTGCATGGGTGTGCACTCAGTGTAAAAGAGTTGCCTGACTGTCTCGGCCACGTTCTAGTTATTCCAAGTGCACCTTCCGGTACACTTACCATGTTACGACTTGCCTCCCCTTGCTTGGCTTGTGTGGTGTTATTTACTTGGGCGGGATGATTTGTTGGGGAGAGTGACGGGCGGTGTGTGCGCGCCTCAGAGCCGGCTTCAAAAAGGCTCTCTATTCCTTTTTTACTGCTAAATCCACCTTCGAGTTACTATTTCAGGTGACTTTCCGTAAATAGCCTGCGTCAGGCAATGTAGCCCATTTCTTCCCACTTCGTGTGCTACACCTCGACCTGACGTTTTGGGAAGTTCCCATTCTGCTTACTCTTTTCCCTTCACAGGGTAAGCTGGCGACGGTGGTATATAGGCGGAAGGGGCAAGAGGTGGTGAGGTTTAACGAGGGTTATCGGTTCTAGAACAGGCTCCTCTAGGGGGGTCTGAGGCACCGCCAAGTCCTTTGGGTTTTAAGCTGGTGCTCGTAGTTCCCGGGCGGATGCTAATTGTATAGGGGCATCTAGGTTTATGGCTAGGCATAGTGGGGTATCTAATCCCAGTTTGTGTCCTAGCTATCGTGGATTCTGGTAGGCGTTAATAAAGCTACTTTCGTATAGCGGGGTTCTGGCCCCCGGGTGCGTATGACAGTTAAAGGGGCTTTCTGCTTTAGTGTAGTATTTCCATAACCACTCTTTACGCCGTATTAATCAACTTGGGTCCCTCGTATAACCGCGGTGGCTGGCACGAGTTTTACCGGCCCTCTTAACCCTGACTAAGTCAAGTTTTCACTTATGGCTTAATGTTTGTCACTGCTGAGTTCCCTTGGGGGTGTGGCTTAGCAAGGCGTCTTGGGCTAAAATTATTGTGCCTGATGCCGGCTCCCTATTTCCGGTTGGGAAGTTGGGGGCATTCTCACGGGGCTGCGGAGACTTGCATGTGTAAGTGGGGTTAAAGCTGATACTAAGGCTAGGACCAAACCTTTATGCTTGCGGAATTTTCTAGGATTCATCTTAGCATCTTCAGTGCTATGCTTTAATTTAAGCTACACGAGC